GCTTTTTAGATGATCCTTCTAGAGGAGGGGATTATACCAAATCTGCCTAATCTAGTTACTTCGTTCCATATTTCCATTCGAGGGATCCTGAGGAAAAGAATTTGGTTTCCACCGAGCTAAAACAATAAATATGCTGACGGTTCTAGTAAACCAAAACCGTCGTTTTCTAGCTATTTGGCTTCAATCTTCCCTTTACAACACAAAAATGGAAGATCTAGTTACGATTGGAAATACACTTTTGTTTTGTATCTTCATCCATAGATCCTTTACTCATACTCATTCAATTGGAAGATTTGATCCAATTGAAATAAAAAAAATTATGCTTCGCGATTCCATAATCCCATTTTGTATTCAATTTGGAATTGACCCTTGGATATAAATCGTGAGAATGTATAGTCTTCCTCAAATATGCTATTGAGGGAAAAAGGATTAAACCTTTTAAATTTAAGAAATAAAGTTTTTTTTTGATCTTGATCGGAATATGAAAAAACCGAAAGATCCCTTAACTATTTAAGTTATTAATCGAACGAATCGCACTTTTACCACTAAACTATACCCGCTACATATCTCCATTATTATATATGAATGAACCTTTTGTCGAACAAAGGAATGAGATACAATTAAGATAGCATCAGACTCATGACAATTCTAGTGTTGGCACTTCGTCCCGCTGGAGGTACTTGAAAAAAATAGGCGAAGAATAGAAAGCAGCTTATTTAAATAAAACTTGACTTGATCATACTTGATCCTAATTCATAATATAATTTATATTATTTAATTATATATATATATATATAATTAATTAAATATAATTAATATAATTAAATTAAATAAAAATAAAATGAAAAGTCATCCTTTTCATTTGCCGGAAGTCATTACTGAACTGACATTCCGAATCCAGGGATTTATTAAAGCTGGACCATAACATAAAAATGATGAATTCCGCATTTCTTTTTTCGTTTTCAACTTCCCCTTCAACTGCCAGATCCTATGAATTTGAATTCGGATCAATCGGATCAATTGGATTTCAAATGTTCAAATAAAATAAAGCTTGTCCCTTGAACAAGTAAATGAGTTATGTTATATATGTTATAACATATGTGTGTTTCATTTTTAATATTGTTTAATATTAATTGTTATATGTATGTGTTCTTTTCCGGTTAGTAATTAAGTAAATTGAGAAAAAAATACTTATATTTATATACTTAATACTTAATAAGAATGTGAAAAATATTCTTTCATATTCTATAGTATTAATAGTATTCTTATTATTAGTATAGTATTAATAATACTAACTACTAAGAAATGGCACTTCTATCATAGGACTGGGGATAGACATTTTCCTTGTTGCTTCAATAACAACAAAGAATTTTTGATTTGATATCAAATCATACATAATTAAATTGTTTGATCTATGAAATGATTTATCAGAACAAAAAAAGAAATAATGTAATGGCCCGGCCAGTACTTAACCAGGCCGGGGGAATGAACCTTTCTTACAAAATCAAAGAAATGAAGTAAGGGATTCTGTCTATATCTATTCTATTGGGGATAAGATCTCTGTTTCGAATCATTATCTAAATTGAATTACTGATCAAATTCGTAGATATCTTATCCATTTTAATATATAATTATATAATTAAAAATTTGTTTTTAATATATTATTTCTATTATTTTTATATTATTATCGTTACTTTATCCTATCTTATAATAAATTATTACTAATAAATAATTAAAAAAAGAAAACGAGGTTTTTTTTGTTTCAATCTTTTTACTTCACATCACATAAAAAAAAATTTCAATTTTGAATTGGGAGAGATGGCTGAGTGGACTAAAGCGGCAGATTGCTAATCCGTTGTACGAGTTATTTGTACCGAGGGTTCGAATCCCTCTCTCTCCGTTCCCTCTGATCACTTCAGACTTTCAAATTTGAAAAAATGGGATCCTTTTATTTTTTCATCATAGGGAAATGTTAAATGTATGGAATATATAAAAAAAAATAAAGAAAACTCAACATTTTTTATTCCTCACGTCCAGGATTACGGCCCGGATCGTTAGATAAGAATCCGAAGATGAAGAGAGAAACAAAAAATATCACTACTGTGTAAACGAAGAGTTTGAGAGTAAGCATTACACAATCTCCAAGATTATTTTTTTTAGAAAAAGGAAATAGATTGCCTATTTTTTATCACATACGTTATTTTGGCATAACACCCCAAAAATGAAGTCTTTTCTTGAATCTTGAAAAAAAAGTAATTTTCAACAAATTTCTTTCTACTTTGTAATAAGATAATAAGGTAATAAGAAAAGAAAGGTTCTGATTCCTTCATTACCAAAAATGTTTGGCCATATCCGTTATTGGGTATTGTGGGTTCTTAGAAAGTCCTTGTTTACTGGAATGTCAGAACGAGGAAATAAGTTGATCCAAATTTATCACCGCGGTCATTCAATTCAATATACAAGAATTTCTTTTTTTGAATCGAGGGTTCATAATGTAAAACTTATCTGATCTTATCCATTTTTATTTTCTAATTTTTTTTTCGAATAAATCATGAATTTTGCAGAGTATTCAAAATTTTATCGAAAACTTACAGCAGCTTGCCAAACAAAAGCTAATAGAAGAAATAGTACAGGTATGACAGGCATAACATCTACGATTGGATTGAAAAAGGCATAAGCCTCGGGCAATTTAGCGAAGAAAAAACTACTCGAATAAAGGGTGGAATTAAGACAGATACAGATTAAACTAAAGATATTAAGCATAACAAACATTTCATTCTTGTAGATTAGAAAATTGGATTTTGGTTGAGTTCTTTTTATGAAGGAAAAATAAAAAAGCGGGTCAAAAAATCCTTCTTTTTCTTCGAACTCTCCCAAATCAAAAATCTTTCCTTTCATTCTCAAATGAGAATACAAGGAATTATAGTTTCGTACAATATCTTAATTGAATTTTATGTAATGATCAATAATTTGATCAAGAATTTTTTGTGATTCTATATTTACATGTGTTGAATCCTAGCAACAATGTATTTCATATGTATTTGGGCTGGGATTGACGAATGACCAATACCAATATTAGTCTTTATTAGTGTCGAATAGAAATCTAAATGGGGCGTGGCCAAGCGGTAAGGCAACGGGTTTTGGTCCCGCTATTCGGAGGTTCGAATCCTTCCGTCCCAGATCGTCTCCATCAGAAACGAAAGATTCTTCTCTTTAACAATTTTCTGTTTAATCTTGCTTGGATATTGGATATATATAATGTGTGACCCAACCCCTTCTTTGTTCTGAATTCAATGTACGGGTAGAAATAAAGATATTTCTTTGAATTCTTAATTAAAAAAAGAATTGGGGGTGGATCATTCCCATTCAGAGTATGCTCATACTCATATTCATATTGAAGTTAGTTACTTAGGGAAACCTTGTGTTCCATACCCGTGAAATGGGAATTCGCACATGGTGCATTCTGAATTGAAATAGAAAAAAAAGGTCTTTTTTCTATTCCATTCCCCAAGGAAAGCCTAAAGAAAATAAATGGTGTATCCCACACTTTATGTAGAGACTAAAGATTACGTAGTTTTTTGTATTAATTGCATTTCATCGTTCGTCTTAAAACTTCTAAGGAAAAAATAGGAAAAAGAAATTGATCTGGATCCCATTTTCTTTTTTTGTATTTTAGCTTATTCAATTGAATAATTGGAAATCAATATAATGTAATGATTGGATGGATGAAAATTTATATATTCCATTTTTATGGAATTGGAGGAAAGATTCTTGAATCTGAAGTAAAACAAAATTGGTCTGTATGCTGTATAATAGATATTATGTATTATTATTGTATTGTTCTATTTCAGTAACAGCGGCCCCTTCCCTTGGTTAAGTCAAAAGGATCTGTGATCCTTTAAATATCATTGAAAATCTATTCTATTATTCTATTAAGTCTATTAAGTAAAGGCCTTTCTTTTTTAATTACTTTTTCATTTATGTGTTCGAAAAAAAAAAAGGGATGATCCTTTTTATGATTCATCATCCCGAACAATCTGTTGAAGATGTAAATAAGACTTAAGTAAACGCGTTTATTCGTCTTTTTTAGAAATCTGTTTCATTTGAGCCAATGACTATTCATGATTTCATATTGAATCAATTCCATACCGGTTCGAAATTTAATCAGAGGAATGTTATGGTAAAACTTCGTTTGAAACGATGTGGTAGAAAGCAACGTGCGACTTGAAGGACATGATTCGTTGTGGATTCTTACATCCACCATTTTCTATAGGAATGAAGATGCTCTTGAATCGACATAGTTTGTTCTGTTCTTGCTAGGAACCTAATTTGTGTTAGGTTGGTAAATAGGAATAGTACATAATGGAGCTCGAACAAAAAGTATTGATTCATTTATCGGGGGGAAGAATCTAGGGTTAGTAACAATTAATAAGTTAGACCAACTTTGTAAATATATCCTCAATATTGAAATCGAAGGGTTAAAATTCGAACAAGTTTGAAATAAAATAAAAAAGTCAAATTTGTCGAAATTGGTAAAACTTTTTCGATGAAAATGAAAAGTGTATTATATTACAAGGGAATTAATCTTTCGTATTATTCATAGAAAGAAATAACAAAAAACAAAAGGTATGTTGCTGCCATTTTGAAAAGGAATAAGGATCACCGAAGTAATGTCTAAACCTAATGATTTTACAAAGTAAAGAGAAAGGATTCCGGAACAAGGAAACACTATTTTCAATTGTCTCAATAATTTTCTTTAATTTTATTATAATGAAGAAGAAAAATAGATTCGAGACGAGACAAACAAAAGAGGTTAGAGACGACTCAAGAAATGTCTAAAGAGTTACCTTCGCACTTTTTCAGAATTGCCCAACTTGAGTTATGAGTACGAATGATATTTCTTTTTTTCTGTATCTGTAAGTAAGAACAAAAAACGACTCAAATTATAGTCGACTTCATGATTTTATGGATCTATTTGCCATTATATACAGAATATACAGAAATATTAGAATCATTTTTTCTCGAGCCGTATGAGGAGAAAGCCTCCTATACGTTTCTAGGGGGGGGGGGTATTATTTATCTACATCTATCCCAATGAGCGATCTATCGAATCGTTGCAATTGATGTTCGATCCCGAAGAGAAGGAAGAGATCTTCAAAAAGTGGGTTTTTACGATCCGATACAGAATCAAACTTATTTAAATGTTCCCGCCATTCGTTATTTCCTTGAAAAGGGTGCTCAACCTACAGGAACTGTTCATGATATTTTAAGGAAGGCAGAATTATTTTAAAGTTAAAGAAAGACCTTCATAAAGAAAAAAACAAAATTTCTTTTAATAATAATAAATAAACAAGAAAAGGTAACTAGTATCTATTTTGGGCAATTAGTTACTCAAAATTTGCTCTTTTCTTGTTGTATTCATACTTTTTCTCTACCTTTTCCTTATTTTTTTTTTTTTTTCATCTAAATTTCTTATTTATGTTGTGCCAATCCAACACGAATTCTTATTTGATTTACTTAATACTTACAATACAATAATTAATTAATTATTAATTTAATTGAATTTGTTTTCCATTCATATTGACAATGTTGTATCGAACAAATATAATTCGATCGTAGATAAGCGGATCCGTTTATTCCGACCCCTAATTGGTTTTTCCTTTACTTCGGTCAAATGATGGGTTTGCCGGATTTACTATTATACATATACAAGATGTATTTTCTTAACGAAAATCACAAATTTTGATAAAATGGGCGGTCTGTAAATTTTGATATTTCTATTGGGAATCCGTTGTTTTTTCTTTTTTAATCCGATCCATTCATTTTGCTATTTTGGTGTTTAGAATTGATCATAAAATCTTTCCTTTCTATTTCTTGTTAGTTCAATGTTTTGACGTAGTTGTACAGTGCAATTCAATTGATTTTTTTTATTTCGATCGTATCTACAAATCATATTTATCTGGGTTGCTAACTCAACGGTAGAGTACTCGGCTTTTAAGTGCGACTATGATCTTTTACACATTTGGATGAAGTAACGAATTCGTCCAGACTATTGGTAGAGTCTATAAAACCGCGACTGATCCTGAAAGGTAATGGATGGAAAAAACAGCATGTCGTAATAATAAGAAGAAAATGGAATTTCTTAATTTCTTATTAGATTCCTATTTTTTTTTAGTAGAATTTGGAGTCGATCCTTACCAGATCAGTCCAAAATTTTGTTTTTATTTTAGGAGGAAGACAAAAAAAATTCACATTTACGGTTGGGTTTAGTGAATAAATGGATAGAGCCCTACGGCTCCAATTCTGGTAAAAAAAAGCAACGAGCTTCTATTCTTTATTTGAATAATTACCCGATCTAATTAGACGTTAAAAAAAAATTAGTGCCTGATGCGGGAAAAGGTTCTCCTGTGAGTGGTCCTTTGATTCTTTTTTTTTTTTTCTTTTTTAAAAAATCCTAACTATTCTCTATTATAGATTGGAAACGAATGTGTAGAAGAAACAGTATACTGACAAAAAGAATTTGTTCCAAAGTCAAAAGAGCGATCGGGTTGCAAAAATAAAAGATTTTTTAACCTCTAGTAATTATAACGAGGATAAACCCATTAGATAGAAGGGGATAGGAAAAAGATCTGTTGATTGGACTTTCTGTTTCCGGGGTATATATATTTTTTTATACATAATACATACCTTGTTCTGACCATATTGCACTATGTATAATTTGATAACCCAAGAAATGCCTACTGTTTTTGTTTCAAGTAGAAAAAATGTAAGTCAATGGAAGAATTACAAGGATATTTAGAAAAGGATAGATCTCGGCAACAACACTTCCTATATCCGCTACTCTTTCAGGAATATATTTATGCACTTGCTCATAATCATGGGTTAAATGGTTCGATTTTTTACGAACCTGTGGAAGTTTTTGGTTATGACAATAAATCTAGTTTAGTACTTGTAAAACGTTTAATTACTCGAATCTATCAACAGAATTTTTTGATTTCTTTGGTTAATGATTCTAATCAAAATCGATTCGTTGGATACAACCAAAATAATTTTTTTTTTCTCATTTTCATTCTCAAATGATATCAGAAAGTTTTGCAATTATTGTAGAAATTCCATTCTCGTTGCGATTAGTATCTTATTTCGAAGAAAAAGAAATACCAAAATATCATAATTTACGATCAATTCATTCAATTTTTCCCTTTTTAGAGGACAAATTATCACATTTAAATTATGTCTCAGATATACTAATACCTCATCCCATACATATGGAAATCTTGGTTCAAATTCTTCAATGTTGGATTCAAGATGTTCCTTTTTTACATTTATTGCGGTTCTTTCTTCACGAATATCATAATTTGAATAGTCTTCTCATTACTCAGAAGAAATCTATTTACGTTTTTTCAAAAGAAAATAAAAGATTATTTCGGTTCCTATACAATTCTTATGTATTTGAATGGGAATTTTTATTAGTTTTTATTCGTAAACAATCTTCTTATTTAC